TTCATTATATTATATCCATATACTAATTCCATTCATTTAATAGACCTATCTTTAGTATCATTCAGATCAGAGATGTCGTTTCTAATCTATCTATTTCTATATCTATATATATGGAAAATGGAAAGTTGAAAAATCATTATATAATAATCCAAAAATTGCAATAGAAAAGAAAAAGAGAGGTTTGAGATGATTTTTCAATCTTTTATAGGGGATAATCTAGTATTCTTATGCATGAAGATAATTAATTCGATAGTTGTAATCGGACTCTATTATGGATTTCTGACCACATTTTCCATAGGGCCTTCTTATCTCTTCCTTTTTCGAGCTCGGGTTTTAGAAGAAGGGACCGAAAAAAAAATATCAGCAACAACTGGGTTTATTACGGGACAGCTCATAATGTTCATATCCATCTATTATGCGCCCTTGCATCTAGCATTGGGTAGCCCACATACAATAACTGTCATAGCTCTACCTTATCTTTTATTTCAGTTCTTCGGCAATAATCACAAAAACTTTTTGAATTATGGATACAAGAATCCAAATTCAATACGCAATTTTAGTATTCAAAAAAGATTCTTTCAGAATCTTATTTTCCAGTTATTAAATCCTTTTTTTTTACCAAGTTCAATATTAATAAGATTAGTAAATATTTATTTATTTCGATGCAACAATCAATTTTTATTTTTCACAAGTAGTTTTATTGGTTGGTTAATTGGTCACATTTTTTTGATGAAATTGATTGAATTTATATTAGTCTGCATACAACAAAATAATTCAATTAAATCTAATGTACCTATTCAATCAAATAAGTACATTATGTCAGAATTTCGAAATTCAATGTTTAAAATGTTTATTATTTTCTTATTTGTTACCTGTTTATATTATTTAGGCAGAATACCGCCCCCCTTTTTTACTAAGAAATTGTCAGAAAAAAGTAATGAAATTTATAAAAAAGGAAAAAGTGATGTCGAAAAAAATTTGCAAAGGGTACGAACTAAACAAAAACAAAAAAGATCCAAGAACAAAGATATTTTTTCGAAAAAAGAGAAGAATTTGTACAAAATCGATGAGGATAAATATAGCCTAGAATTTGCTCAAAAACCCCTTGTAAGCATTCTTTTTAATTATAAACGATGGAATCGTCCATTTCGATATATAAAAAATAATCGATTTGAAAATATCGTAAAAAATGAAATTTCAGAATTTTTTTTTCATACATGCCAAAGTGATGGAAAAGAGAGAATATCTTTTACGTATCCATCAAATTTATTAACTTTTCAAAAAATGATGGAAACAAAATTGGATCTCTTCACAAGAGATAAAATTTCCTATGACGAATTGTCTAATTATTGGAACTATACTAATGAAGAAAAAAGAAAGAAACTGAGCAATGAATTTCGAAATAGGGCAAAAGTTATAGATAATAAATGGATTTCTCTGGATATATTGGAAAACCGAATTCGATTGTGTAATGATGAAACTAAAACAAAATACTTAACTAAAATATATGATCCTTTTTTAAACAGATCTTTTCGTGGACGAATCCAAGATGAAAAAACTTACAAAAAAAATCAAATTTTGATAAATAAAATTCATGGTACCTTTCTTTATATTAATAATAATATTTATAATAATATTTATCAAAATAATAATAATAATTATCAAGAATTGGAGGAGAAAATAAAAACATTTGATCGAAAAGCATTAGGAATTTCATTTTTTTTTTTTAACCCAATCCATAAATTTTCACAAAAATCAGTATCAAGCTTAGGTTGTGAAGCACTCTATTTATTTCCAGAAGATGAACAAATCAAAAAGAATTCTGAAGATGAAGAAGAAAAAAAAAAAAGAATCAAAATCTTATTCGATGCAATTAGAACAGATTTGAAGGAAAAAACAATAGTAAATCGAAATAGAACTGAATGTATTAGAATAAACGAAATCAGTAAAAAAGTTCCTCGATGGTCATACAAATTTATTGACGAATTAGAACAACTGGACGGAAAAATTGAAGCAGAGAATTATCAAATTTGTTCTAGAAAAGCCAAACGTGTAGTCATTTTAAATAAATCTAAATTTTTTAAGAAAGACAATACTTATAATGATACGGAAGATACCGATAATACTAAAAAAAAAAACGAATTGGCTTTAATACGTTATTCACAACAATCGGATTTTCGGCGAGACATAATAAAAGGATCTATACGTGCTCAAAGGCGTAAAACAGTTATTTGGAAATTTTTTCAAAAAAGTGTGCATTCCCCTCTTTTTTTGGATAAAATGGAGAGACCTTTATTCTTTTTTTTTGATAGTATCAAGTCAATGAAAATCTTTTTTATGTTAAAAAATTGGATGCGAAAAAAAAAAGAATTTCAAATTTATGATTATACAGAGAAAAAAGTAAAAGAAAGTTCGAAAGAGGAACAAAAAAAAGAAAATGAGGAAAAAAAACGTATCGAAATAGCAGAAGCCTGGGATAGTATTATATTTGCTCAAGTAATAAGGGGTTTTTTATTAATAACGCAATCGATTCTTAGAAAATATATTATATTACCTTCATTGATAATAATAAAAAATATTGTTCGTATATTATTTTTTCAATTTCCTGAATGGTCTGAAGATTTTAGGGATTGGAAGAGAGAAATGTATATTAAATGTACGTATAATGGTGTTCAATTATCCGAAACAGAATTTCCAAAAAAATGGCTAACAGACGGTATTCAGATAAAGATATTATTTCCTTTTCGTCTAAAACCTTGGCACAAATCTAAGCTACGATCCAATGAAAAGAAAAAAAATCCAATGAAAAAAAAGAACTTTTGTTTTTTAACAATTTGGGGAACAGAAGTCGAATTGCCCTTTTCTGGTTCTACCCAAAATCGATTTTCATTTTTTAATCCGATTTTAAAAGAACTAAAAAAAAAAAAGAACCAATTTCAGTTTTTCATTTTTCTAGTTCGAAAAGCTTTAAGTGAAAAACTGAAATTGGTTCTAAATATCTTAAAAGAAAAAGCAAAATGGATCATCAAAAGTATTCTATTTCTAACGAAAAAAATAAACAAATTTTCAAAAGTTCTATTTATTAAATTTAAATTCAAAAAAATAGATGAATTGAGTGAAAGCAAAAAAGATTCAATAATCGGGAAGAACTGTCCAATTATTTTCGAAGCAACCACTCAAATTCAATCTATAAATTCAGCAAATTATTCAATAAAAAAAAAAAAAATAAAGGATCTGAATGCTAAAAGAAAAGCAATTTTTAAAAAAATCGAAAAAATGAAAAAAAAAATGAAAAAAGGGCTTATAATTTTAGAGACAAATATTAATTCGAACAAAACTACTTATGGTGTTAAAAGGATCGAATTAAAAAACAAAAATTTGCAGATATTAAAAAGAAGAAGAAATGTTCAATTAACTCGTAAATCACATTCTTTTTTTAAATTTTTCATGAAAAGGACATACATAGATATCTTTCTATATATCATTTGTATTCCGAGGATCAATACACAACTTTTTCTTGAATCAACAAAAAAAATTTTCAATAAATCCATTTACATTAATAAACCAAATGCAGAAAGAACTGATAAAACAAATCAAAATAGAATTCGCTTTATTTCGATTATACACAAATATTTTAATACTAGGAATACAAATTCAAAAAATTCTTGTGACGTCTCCTTTTTGTCACAAGCATATGTATTTTTAAAATTATTACAAACCCGAATTATTAACATATATAAATTAAGATCGGTTTTTGAATATCATGAAAATTTTTTTTTTCTTAAAAATGAAATAAAAGATTCTTTTTTTGGAATAGAGGGAATATTTCATTCGAAATTAAAACATGAGAACTCTCACAATTCTGGAATAAATCAATGGACAAATTGGTTAAAGGATCATTATCAATATGACTTATCCCAAAGCAGATGGTCCAGATTAGTACCACAAAAATGGAAAAATAAGATCATTCAATGTCGCGTAACTCAAAATCAAGATTTAACCCAATATAATTCATATGAAAAAAGCCGATTAATTCTTTACAAAGAAGAACAAGTAGGTGCATTAAAAAAAAAAATGAGAAAACAATATAGCTATGATCTTTTATCCTATAGTTTTATCAATTATGTGGATAAGAAAGACTCATATATTTATGGATCGAAATCCCTATTTCAAGTTCAAGCAAATAAAAAAAAAGGAATTTATTCTAATTACAACGCGCATAAAAATGAATTATTTGATATAATAGGTAATATCTTTATCAAAAATTATATAGCGGAAGACACTATTATAGATATGGAAAAAAACCAGTATAGAAAGTATTTCGATTGGGCGAGAATCAATATCGAAATACTAAATCGTTCCATATCGAATCCTGAATTTTGGTTCTTTTCAAAATTAGTGATATTTTATAATGCATATAGGGATAACCCATGGATCATACCAATCAAATTCCTTTTTTTTAATTTTAATCAAAATATTAGTGAAAATAAAAATAACATTACTAGAAAGAAAAAAATAAGCGATATTTATCGACCATCGAAAAAAAATAAATCTCTTGAATTGGAGTTAGAGACTCAAAATCAAGCAAAAACATTATACGTCGATCAAATAAATCTTGAAATACCTCTTTCAAACCAAGAAAAAGATTTTGTAGGATCAGGCAATGAAAAGAATATTAAGGGTATAAAGAAAAAGAAAGACAAGAACAAGATGGAGGCAGAACTTAATTTCTTACTAAGAAATTTTTGGATTTTACATTTGAATTGGAAGAATTTCTTAGGTCAAAGAATATTTAAAAATGTTAAAGTATATTGTCTCCTGATTAGATTGAAAAATTTAAGAGAAATTACTATAGCGTCTATTCAAAGAGGAGAGCTAGGTCTAGATATTATGATGATTCAAAATCAGAAGAATTTAACTCTTCAAGGCTTAAGAAAAAATAAAAAATTTATAAAAAAAGAAATATTTGTTATAGAACCTGTTCGTTTGTCTAGAAAAAACAAGAAAAAATTTCTTATGTATCAAACCGTGGGTTTTTCATTAATTCATAAGAATAAACGAAAAATTTATAAAAAATACCCAGAAAAATGTAATGTTAATAAGCAAAATTTAGATAAATACATTACAAGAACAAGAGATCAAAAGGTAATAGAAAAACAGAATTTTGATTTACTTGTTACTGAAAATATTTTATCCCCTAGACGTCGTAGAGAATTGAGAATTCTAATTTGTTTAAATCCAAGTAATATAAATAGTATAGATAGAAACACAATATTTTATAATGAAAATAAAGTCCATAATTGTTTTCAAGTTTTGACTAAAAACTATATATATCTTGAGAAAGAGAAAAAAAAACGAATGAATTTAAAAATTTTTCTTTGGCCAAATTATCGATTAGAAGATTTAGCTTGTATAAATCGCTATTGGTTTTATACCCATAATGGAAGTCGTTTCAGTATAGTAAGAATACATATGTATCCGCGATTGAAAATTCGTTAATCGAAATTTGTCTTCATATAAAATACATAACATAAATACAGACGCGTATTGTGGCATTGATATAAATAAAATGAAATATCCATTAGATCAAAAAAAATCAACGAAATCCTCTTTTATTTTTTAAGGAAATTCATATTTATATACAAAATTCAAAATTAGTGTCATTATTATTACTGATCAATAAATCAAATATATATAAAGCGAGGAGATGAGAAAATCAAAAAAAATATATATATATATATAAAGCGAGGAGAAGGAAAAAACTTTCAATTTTTTATGGTAAAAAATGCATTTATACCTGTTATTTCAGAAGAAAAAAAAGAAAAAAACCCGGGATCGGTTGAATTTCAAGTATTCAATTTTACCAATAGAATACGAAGACTTACTTCACATTTTGAATTGCACCGAAAAGACTATTTATCTCAAAGAGGTTTACGTAAAATTCTGGGAAAACGGCAACGATTACTATCTTATTTGTCAAAGAAAGATGGAATACGTTATAAAAAATTAATAAATCAGTTTGATATTCGGGAGTCCAAAATTCGTTAAATTGAAAAGTAATTCTCAATTATTCGATTTATTAGATCTTGCATTTTGATGAACTTTTTTAAGCGATTCATATAAGAATGAATCGAGGAAAAACCTATGAATATCTTAACTACAAGAAAGGACTTTATGATAGTTAATATGGGCCCTCACCACCCATCAATGCATGGTGTTCTTCGACTTATTGTTACTCTAGATGGTGAAGATGTTATTGATTGTGAACCAATATTGGGTTATTTACACAGAGGAATGGAAAAAATAGCGGAAAATCGAACAATTATACAATATCTGCCTTATGTAACACGTTGGGATTATTTAGCTACTATGTTCACAGAAGCAATAACTGTAAACGGACCAGAACAATTGGGAAATATTCAAGTACCTAAAAGAGCCAGCTATATCCGAGTAATTATGTTGGAATTGAGTCGTATAGCTTCTCACCTATTATGGCTAGGGCCTTTTATGGCAGATATTGGTGCACAAACCCCTTTCTTCTATATTTTCAGAGAAAGAGAATTAATTTATGATCTATTTGAAGCTGCGACGGGTATGAGAATGATGCATAATTTTTTTCGTATTGGGGGGATAGCAACTGATTTACCTTATGGTTGGATAGATAAATGTTTTGATTTCTGCGATTATTTTTTAACAAGGATTGTAGAATATCAAAAACTTATTACTCGAAATCCTATTTTTTTAGAACGGGTTGAAGGGGTAGGGGTTATTGATGGAAAGGAAGTAATAAATTGGGGTTTATCGGGACCGATGCTTCGGGCTTCCGGAATACAATGGGATTTACGTAAAATTGATAATTATGAATGTTACGAAGAATTTGATTGGGAAGTTCAATGGCAAAAAGAAGGAGATTCATTAGCTCGTTATTTAGTTCGAATTGGTGAAATGATGGAATCCATAAAAATTATTCAACAAGCTTTGGAAGGAATTCCTGGCGGGCCATATGAAAATTTAGAAATCCGTTCCTTTGATAGAGAAAAAGAGCCAGAATGGAATGATTTTGAGTATCGATTTATTAGTAAAAAACCGTCTCCGACTTTTGAATTGCCAAAGCAAGAACTTTATGTAAGAATTGAGGCCCCCAAAGGAGAATTGGGAATTTTTCTAATAGGAGATCAAAATGGTTTTCCTTGGAGATGGAAAATTCGTCCACCGGGTTTTATCAATTTGCAAATTCTTCCTCAATTAGTTAAAAGAATGAAATTGGCCGATATTATGACAATACTAGGTAGCATAGATATTATTATGGGAGAAGTTGATCGTTGAAATGATAATAGATATAACAGAAATACAAGATATGCATTTTTTTTTCAGATTAGAATCCTTTAAAGAAGTATATGGAATTCTATGGGCATTTTCACCTATTTTTATTCTTGTATTGGGAATTACAATAAGTGTACTAGCAATTGTATGGTTAGAAAGAGAAATATCCGCAGGAATACAACAACGTATTGGACCTGAATACACCGGTCCTTTTGGAGTTCTTCAAGCTCTAGCCGACGGAACAAAATTACTTTTCAAAGAAAATCTTATTCCATCTAGAGGAGATATTCGTTTATTCAGTATAGGACCATCCATATCAGTCATATCAATTATAATAAGCTATTCGGTAATTCCTTTTGGGTATAATTTTGTTTTATCTGATCTGAATATTGGTGTTTTTTTATGGATTGCTATTTCGAGTATTGCTCCCATTGGACTTCTTATGTCAGGATATGGGTCAAATAATAAATATTCCTTTTTGGGTGGTCTACGAGCAGCTGCTCAATCGATTAGTTATGAAATACCATTAGCTCTATGTGTGTTATCGATATCTCTACGTGCGATTCGTTAAGACAGAAATTTGTCGTTCGATACTATTACTATTGCTATACTCCTTTCTTTAGAATACTTTTCTAGTATAAGGAGGTTAATAAATTGAATATATATATATTCCTTTTATTTTTAGTATTTATTTATTCAGATTGAATAATTTAATCAGATAGTTATATGAGTGCAATAAAACAGCTTCTATTGAATATAATTTATGAATACTATATTACTTATAGTTAATAGAAAGTATGATAATTTAAAATTGCAGTAAAAATATTGAGTCTCATTTTCTATGTATAAGAATTAAGTGAAAAAATCAATTCAATTTTAAGTAGAAGTGGTCGTTTATCCCAAGGTTGGTTGATTAATCATCCTGTCTTGAAGCGGGCACAAAAGACCAACTTTAATTTCTTTTAATATATTTTATATATATTACCATATATATAAAATATATTAAAAGAAATAAGGGATTAATAAAAAAAATGAATGGATGGTTAGAAACACCAAGATATACAAAGGATTTGTAACGTATATTTTTTTAAATATCCAAAAGAACATTTATGACTAATAGAAAAAAGAATACTAATTGGGGCTTTCAATTGGTAGAAAAAAGAAAGCCGTACTCCCCACAATTCCGATCCAGAGTATCTTCTATCCACTAATTAAATAAATGACTATCAGAAACGAAATAATCCTTTAATTTTTTTCTTAAGTCCCTTTTTTATTATACTTGCATAAAAAAAGAATAGGTTAAGAACAAAAGAAAAAGTGGATCCCTTTTTTTTTTTTTGTCTTATATCCATATTTATGGAGATAGAATTCATGTCATAATTTTGAAAACTAACATGTAATTCTTTTTCGTAATCGAAAACGATTAGGAAGTTATTGGAAGGAGTTATTGATAATTCTAAAAGAGTATTTTATGAAAGAATTTAGTTATTACTCAACAAATTTACTTTTTGATTTGTTAAGGGATAAGATCAATTCAGAAGTACCTTTCATATTTTTGATTTATTTATAAAAAAAAAAGAAAAAAATATGAAATACAATGTATTTTTCCTTATTCCAATTTTTGATTAGGTTATTAGGACAGACAGAATTCTATTGGTCTAATTCAGAACCGTCCAATAAAATGGAATCTTATATATCTTAGGGATATATCAAGGGATAAATAAATGGCTCGGTCCGTAGATTTTTTTAAGGCTTTAAAAAGGAGCCGTATGAGGTGAAAATCTCATGTACGGTTCTGGAATAGAGATGGGAACAGTAATGTTATCACCGACTAGGATTATCAAACAGTTTAAGTACAGTTGATATAGTTGATGCTCAATCAAAGTATGGTTTTTGGGGATGGAATTTATGGCGTCAACCTATGGGTTTCATCGTTTTTATAATTTCTTCCCTAGCAGAATGTGAAAGATTACCTTTTGATTTACCAGAAGCGGAAGAAGAATTAGTAGCAGGTTATCAAACCGAATATTCGGGTATCAAATTTGGTTTATTTTACGTTGCTTCCTATTTAAACCTATTAATTTCTTCGTTATTTGTAACAGTTCTTTACTTGGGTGGTCCAAATATCTCTATTCCTTACATATTTGTTTCTGAATTTTTTGAAATAAATAAAGCATATGGAGTTTTTGTAACAATAATGGGTATCTTTATTACACTAGCTAAAACTTTTTTATTTTTATTTGTTTCTATCACAACACGATGGACTTTGCCTAGACTAAGAATAGATCAATTATTAAATCTTGGGTGGAAATTTCTTTTACCCATTTCTCTTGGTAATCTATTATTAACAACTTCGTCTCAACTGTTTTCACTATAAAAAAAAAAAATGGACCTTCTATATTAAAATTAAAAACTTGTATCAAACAAGAGAAAGAAAAAAATATTCAGAGATATTCACGATATGTTCCTTATGGTAACTGGATTCATAAATTATGGTCAACAAACAGTCCGAGCTGCAAGGTACATTGGTCAAGGTTTCATGATTACCTTATCTCACGCAAATCGTTTACCTGTAACTATTCAATATCCTTATGAAAAAAGAATCACATCAGAACGTTTCCGTGGTCGAATACATTTTGAATTTGATAAATGCATTGCTTGTGAAGTATGTGTTCGTGTATGTCCCATAGATTTACCCGTTGTTGATTGGAAACTAGAAACGGATATTCGAAAGAAACGGTTGCTTAATTACAGTATTGATTTCGGAATCTGTATATTTTGTGGTAACTGTATTGAGTATTGTCCAACAAATTGTTTATCAATGACTGAAGAATATGAACTTTCGACTTATGATCGCCACGAATTGAATTATAATCAAATTGCTTTGGGCCGTTTACCAGTATCAGTAATTGATGATTATACAATTCGAACGATTCAAATAAAATTATAAATTATGGATAATTAAATCCAATTCTTCTGAAAACGAAAATTATCGAATATAAATCCAATCATATATTATACATATACTTCTTTTACTTCTTTAATTTTTTAAATTTTTATTTTCTAGTTTGAAATTATTCTTTCATATAAAGAAACGAATGAAATGATATTGATTCGATAATAACTGTATTTATAGCAATTCACTTTTTTTATATTAGGATCATTTCTTATCTTAGGATTAGGTTCAATTCAATGCGGAGAGAATTTTAGTATTTCATCTATAATTTTTTTCCTGGTCATATCAATAAGGTCATGAAATTTCGATTTATTTATCTCTTATTTTACATATAATGGATTTGCCTGAACCGTTACATGATTTTCTTTTAGTCTTTTTGGGGTCAGGTCTTATACTAGGAAGTCTAGGAGTAGTATTATTTACGAATCCAATTTTTTCTGCTTTTTCGTTGGGAATGGTTCTTGTTTGTATATCTTTATTCTATATTTTATCAAACTCCCATTTTGTAGCTGCATCACAGCTACTTATTTACGTGGGCGCTATAAATGTTTTAATCATATTTGCTGTGATGTTCATGAATGGTTCAGAATATTACCAAGATTTTCATCTTTGGACCGTTGGGAATGGAATTACTTTGACGGTTTGTACAAGTATTTTTCTTTCACTAATAACTACTATTCTAGATACATCATGGCATGGGATTATTTGGACTACAAGACCAAATCAGATTATAGAGCAAGATTTGATAAGTACTAGTCAACAAATTGGAATTCATTTATCAACAGATTTTTTTCTTCCATTTGAACTCATTTCAATAATTCTTTTAGTTGCTTTGATAGGTGCAATTGTTGTGGCTCGCCAATAAGATATTTTTAGAACTAACAATATAAATCCAAATTGAATTTTGTTAGATTTTATCACATTTATTTTCGTTGAATTCTATGTGAACGTAAAAGAGTATTTATGTAGAAAATCGTTTTTTATTGTCAATATATTATCTTTTTGTAGTAGATTTTTGATATTCTTTAGTCAATAAAATCCGTTAAATTCTCGTTCATATTGAAATGAATAAAAATTGATAAGGAGTTGGTCAATGATATTTGAACATGCACTTGTTTTGAGTGCCTTTTTATTTTCGATAGGTATCTATGGGTTGATTACAAGTCGAAATATGGTTAGAGCCCTTATGTGTCTTGAACTTATACTGAATGCAGTTAATATAAATCTCGTAACCTTTTCCGATTTTTTTGATAGTCGTCAATTAAAAGGAAATATTTTTTCAATTTTTGTTATAGCTGTTGCAGCCGCTGAAGCAGCTATCGGACTAGCTATTGTTTCCTCTATTTATCGTAATAGAAAATCAACTCGTATCAATCAATCGAATTTGTTGAATAAATAGTATTACTAAAAAAAAGTAGAATTTATAATAGTGTGTACTATTAATCAATTCAAATGGGCATATATTTCAAATTGGCATATATGATATATAACTTATGATAATGTGATAATGTTTGCAAAAACAAACATAAGAAATCAAAGTATCTTGGTTCTATTATGTTATTTTTATTTTAATTAATCTATAAGTAGATTTTGATTAGCAAAATTATGATAAATCATTGATTCATCTGGTGTAATATTTATATATAATTCGTTTACGACTTTACTAGATCGAAAATGGTGAATTTTTGATGTTCAAGGATTACGATCCAATGTCACATTCAGTAAAGATTTATGATACATGTATAGGATGTACTCAATGTGTTCGAGCCTGCCCCACAGATGTTTTAGAAATGATACCTTGGGATGGATGTAAAGCTAAACAAATTGCTTCTGCCCCAAGAACAGAAGACTGTGTTGGTTGTAAGAGGTGTGAATCCGCCTGTCCGACGGATTTCTTAAGTGTTAGAGTTTATTTATGGCATGAAACAACTCGAAGCATGGGTCTAGCTTATTGATATATTTCAAAAAGAACCACACACACAAGTACCTTTTTTTTACTGGCAAAAACCCGTGCTCAAAATACAAAAGATTTGTTTTTGTATTTTGAGCGCGGGTTTTTCTAGTCTAAGTATATCTTATTTTTATCACGAATTTTTTTCCTTGGTTAACAATAATTGTAGTTTTGCCAATAGCCGCGGGTTCCTTAATTTTCTTATTTCCTCATAAAGGAAATAAGGTCATTAAGTGGTATACTATTTGTATTTGTTTAATGGATCTACTTCTAACAGCCTATGTATTTTATTATCATTTCGAATTGGATGATCCACTAATTCAATTGACAGAAAATTATAAATGGATCCATTTTTTTGACTTTTACTGGAGATTCGGAATAGATGGACTCTCTATAGGACCCATTTTATTGACAGGATTCATTACTACTTTAGCTACGTTAGCGGCTCAGCCAGTTACTCGAGAATCCAAATTTTTTTATTTCCTGATGTTAGCAATGTATAGTGGTCAAATAGGAACATTTGCTTCTCGAGACATTTTACTTTTTTTCATCATGTGGGAATTCGAATTAATTCCCGTTTATCTACTTTTATCCATGTGGGGTGGAAAAAAACGTTTGTATTCAGCTACAAAATTTATTTTGTACACTGCGGGAAGTTCTGTTTTTTTATTACTGGGAATTCTGGGTATGGGTTTATATAGTTCGAATGAACCAACATTAAATTTGGAATTATTAACTAATCAATCATATCCCATGGCGTTGGAAATAATATTCTATATGGGATTTCTTATTGCTTTTGCTGTCAAATTACCAATTATACCCTTACATACGTGGTTACCCGACACCCACGGAGAGGCACATTACAGCACTTGTATGCTTTTAGCCGGAATATTATTAAAAATGGGAGCATATGGGTTGGTTCGAATTAATATGGAATTATTATCTCGTGCTCATTCTATATTTTGCCCCTGGTTAATGCTATTAGGTTCAATTCAAATAATCTATGCAGCTTCAACATCTCTTGGTCAACGTAATTTTAAAAAAAGAATAGCTTATTCTTCGGTATCTCATATGGGTTTCTTAATTTTAGGAATTGGCTCTATAAGCGATACAGGTCTCAACGGGGCTATTTTACAAATAATCTCTCATGGATTTATTGGCGCTGCTCTTTTTTTCTTGGCAGGAACTAGTTATGATAGACTACGTCTTCTTTATCTCGACGAAATGGGTGGAATGGCTATCCCAATGCCAAAAATATTCACAGTTTTCACTATGTTATCGATGGCTTCTCTTGCATTGCCGGGCATGAGCGGTTTTGTTACGGAATTGATAGTCTTATTAGGAATAATTACTAGCCAAAAATATCTTTTAATCACAAAAATACTAGTAACTTTTGTAACAGCAATTGGAATGATATTAACTCCTATTTATTCATTATCTATCTTACGTCAAATGTTCTATGGATACAAGATTTTTAATACACCAAATTCTTCTTTTTTTGATTCGGGGCCACGAGAATTATTTATTTCAATTTCTATCCTTATACCTGTTATAAGTATTGGTATTTATCCAGATTTTCTTTTTTCATTTTCGGCTGACAAGGTTGAAGCTATTCTATCTAATTTTTTATAGATAGTTTTCAGGAATAAATGAAAAAAAAAAAGAAGAAATAAATCCATAAATCCTATGTACAATACAAATATATATATATATATTTGTATTGTATTAATTATGTATTAATTTATGTATTAAAAAAGAAAGAATTCTAAGTGAATATGTTGTTTGTGAGAAACCCTTGAGTCACTACCGCATTACTTGATTTAAGGGGTTCTCTATCATTTATTTGAATTTTTCTTTTTAGTTATTATATATATTTATTCTATTTTATTTGGGTTTCTGTATTTCGATTTGTAAAGTTGTTTCTTCACTTTAATTCAATTAGATGTAAATGAACCATAACTATGTAGTCCTATTCCTAAAAGATTTATCCCTAAATAACATACCCAAATTATAAAAAAACCCATAGAAGCCACTATTGAAGAGTTTATATATTCTAATTTTTTATTTTTTCTAGTATGTAAATAAATCGCGAATATAGTCCAAGTAATAAAAGCCCAAGTTTCCTTTGGATCCCAATTCCAATATGATCCCCATGCCTCATTAGCCCATACTGCTCCTGAAATAATACCTATTGTTAAAAAGATAAAACCTAGACTAATAGTACGGTAACCCCAACGATCCAATTGTTGAATAAATTGAGATCTATAATAATTTCTATAAGACGAAAAAGCTGTTTTTTGGAAAACATTATTTTTTTCATTCATATTCATGTATTTAATTTCGACAAAAGAAAATGATTCATTTATTAAAAAAAACAAATTCTTGCTTTTACCAAGCAGTTCTTGGAATGTAATGACTAAAATAGCCACAGATAATAATGATCCACATAAAAGAGTTGCATAACCCAATATCATCATACTTACGTGCATCATTAACCAATGGGACTGTAAAGCGGGTACTAATATTATGGATTCGTTCATTTTTTTAAAAAGACCTGAAGTAGCAAAGACTTGAGTAAAAATAACACTTGGTGCGATTATTGTGTTTAAATAGTAGTTTTTATGTTTTTTGAAGGAAGGAACCATATAAAAAATAGAAAAAGTCCATGAAAGAAATATTAATGATTCATATAAATCACTAAACGGTAAATGTCCCGAAAAAGCCCAACGAGTAACTAACAATCCTGTTATACAAAAAAAGGTTATTATCATGCCTTTTTTTGACGAATCATATAATCTTATGATTTCATTGACTAATAATAAGGTTATCAAATGAATTGAAATTAAAATGGATACGACCGAAAACGATATATGAGTTAATATATGCTCTAAAGTTGAAAATACCATCATATAATATATAATGACAAAATCGAAATACTAGGAATAGAAATAAGAATTGAGTTCATTATAGGACCTTTTTTTTTTTTGAAAAGATAAGATATCATGCCGCTACTCGGACTCGAACCGAGATGCTCTAGCACTGCTTCCTAAGAGCAGCGTGTCTACCAATTTCACCATAGCGGCTTACTCAAAATCATAATAATTCATTTTTAATCAATTGTCGAGATTCAAAGAATCAATTAAAGTAAAATATTTGTTTACTAAACATTAAATAAAGAATTTTATTAGAATCTATTCGAAATATATATTTCAATACTTTTCTTTTTATTCTATATCTATATTCTTATTCGAAATAAAAAATATAAATACATTTTTTATTCTGAAGTCTTAGTAAAAGTCAAAAAAAAATATATTATTATATATATAAATTAATAATTATAAAATTATAATCCAATTATTATGTTTATGTTATGTAATTTTAAATGACTCTTTTTTTATTTATTTCATTTTCTGAATATAAAGAAATGTATTTCCATTTTTTTATATTCAGTGGAAAATAAAAAAGAGCACTTCTATAATCAAAATCAAAAATGGAACACTACATTCAAAGGATTTTTTATTAGAATATAGATAGATAATGTAAATATTATAAATTAATACTATACTGAAATTAATACTATAACAATATATATATTAAATATTAAATTTATATTAGTATTTTTTTTATTATAAAAATATTCATTGAATCCAGTTAATTGAAATTACTCTAACGTTTGTATTTGTTACAAAAAAAGCTTTTTGAATTCCCCGTAAAAATAGATTGTGCTAATGAAAAAGCTTTCAATCTTGTCCAATATCCTTTCTTTTTCCATAAAGTATTCCGAATAATTTTTTTTGATATAGAAGTGCGCTTTTTTGGAACTGCCATATAATTTATATAGTTTTTCATTTTTATATAGTTCTATGTCAAAGACATTTTTTTCCGTAAATGAAAAGGAATTTCTCTTTAATTAGCCATATATCTTATCTATCTTAATTCCCATTTTTTGTTTCCTATTTCAAGGAAAACTTAAAGTAAAACATTGAATATTATAACCCTTTTTTTTTTATTTTTCCAAACATCAAGATTTTTTATTGTAATCAAAATACTCAATTAGTTAAAAAATAAAAAATGAACCGATGATTTTTGTCAAAAAAGGACTTTTTTTTTGAATTCATCATTCATAAAAAAAAAAAAAATGTTCTTAGTTTTGGTGTAATTAATTATTTTATTCCAACTCTATACATAAAATTAAATTCGAATTAAAAAAAATTTATTTTTTGCTAGGAATTTCGTTATCGCTCCATTTTTAGTTTATACTTTGTAATATGTAATGTAATATGTAATGTAATATGTAATATTTCAAATATTGAATAAAGATTCAAATTAATAATACATCTGTCTATTTTAATTCTATATTTCTTTTTTTTATTAACCGAACTCCTTTTTTACAAAAAAGATAAAAAACCAACGAATAAGAAATAAAATTCATTAGAATCGGAATTTTTTTTGTTTATTGTATGGAATATACATATCAATATTCATGGATTATACCTTTTATTCCATTTCCAGTTCCTATGTTAATAGGAGTGGGACTTTTATTTTTTCCGACGGCAACAAAAAATCTGCGTCGTATGTGGGCTTTTCCTAGTATTTTATTGTTAACTATAGTTATGATTTTTTCGGTTGATCTGTCTATTCATCAAGTCAATAGTAGCTCTATTTATCAATATGTATGGTCTTGGACCATAAATAATGATCTTTCTTTAGAGTTTGGGTGCTTAATCGATTCACTTACGTCTATTATGTCAATATTAATTACTACTGTTGGTATTTTGGTTCTTATTTATAGTGATAATTATATGTCTCATGATCAAGGATATTTGAGATTTTTTGCTTATATGATTCTTTTTAATATTTCAATGCTGGGATTAGTTACTAGTTCGAATTTGATACAAATTTATGTTTTTTGGGAATTGGTTGGAATGTGTTCTTATTTATTAATAGGCTTTTGGTTCACACGTCCTATTGCAGCAAATGCTTGTCAAAAAGCATTTGTAACTAATCGTGTAGGGGATTTTGGTTTATTATTGGGAATTTTAGGTCTTTATTGGATAACGGGTAGTTTGGAATTTAGGGATTTGTTTCAAATAATAAATCACTTAATTTATAAAAATGAGATTAATGTTTTTTTTGTTACTTTGTTTGCCCTCTTCCTATTTTGTGGCGCAGTCGCTAAATCCGCCCAATTTCCTCTTCATGTGTGGCTACCTGATGCTATGGAAGGACCTACTCCTATTTCCGCCCTTATACATGCTGCTACTATGGTA